GGCTAGTTGTTCTCGAATCGCACCTGCTCCACTAGAAATTTCTCGATTTCGAAATGCATCGAAACCTTGAGTAGTAAAAAATAGTGGGATGCTGTATTTCCAGGATTGGATTTCATATTCGAATGAACCTCGTAATCGTAAGAAAGTGGGTTTTTTAACGACGGGTCTAGCAAACGAAAAATTTGGATAGGATCCAATAGGATCTCCCCCTTTTAAAATCGGACATGAAAGTTTCCTTTCATCCGGCTCAAGCAGTTACGCCCAAGATAAAGGGATTTCCGCTTTCAAATTCTATAAAACGGATAATCCAATAGTCTAAAAAAAAGTTGTTTACTCTTTACTCAAGTTCTCAATAAAGACCAAACAACTTTTCACTGTTGATGCATTCCTCTTCTCAATTATGACAGAAAAGAAATATAAAATTCTTGAGTAGTCTATACCCCCTTTCGAATGAGGAATCCCTTAAAATTATTAATTAAAAGGAGTATTCCGGAATTCATAAGAGATTTCCTTGTCTATTTTATGTATTATTCCATTTGATCTTTTAGGTCCAGACTTTACCTCGACGGTTATGCTACGATATACTTCAGCCTATATGCGATGGATAGACTTCCGCAACCATTATATATTATATATTTGCTTATTTACACATAATCTTCGTTCTTTCTAAAAGAAATGTAATAATGAATTCCACAATAAGTTTTTTTTTACGAGGTGTAGAGCTATAAACTTATATTTCTTTGTTACTGAATCGACCATAGACCCATTCCCTTTTTAATTGGGGAATATTCAATATACCCAAAATTCTGAGCTTCATGTTACTCACTCCCAGAGACATGTCAGATCGGGGACATCCCAATTCAATTGAATGGAATGACAGTTTATCGTTAATAATCTGTACAATAAAAAATTGGATCAAATCACACATCGCAATAAACTAGACCTTCTAATTCTTTAAGAGGTTTATCTAAAAGATTCGCGATATAACTAGGAAGACGTTTCAAATACCACACATGGGTTACTGGGCATGCCAGTTTTATATAACCCATTTGATATCTACGTATCCGAGAATCAACAAATTCTACCCCGCATTGTTCGCAAAATTTGTTGTTGTCTTTTTTATCTCCGATCACTCGATAATTTCCACAAGCACAAATCCCACTTTTTACAGGCCCAAAAATTCTTTCACAAAATAATCCATCTTTTTCAGGCTTATTGGTTTTGTAATGAAATGTATAGGGTTTTGTTACCTCGCCAACTATCTCTCCATTAGGTAGAATTTTTTTTGCCCAAGCAATTATTTGTTGAGGAGAAACTGATCCGATTCGGAGTTGTTGATGTTTATATTGATCAATCATAGAATAAAAATTATGATTCCGTCCAATTAAGCTTCCTTCCTATGAATCCGGAAGTTCTTCTCAGATACAAGGAAATGATTCAGTTCCATAGCCAAAGATCGTATTTCTCGAACGAGCAATCGAAAAGATTCTGGAGCGTCCACAGGTTTCGGTATTGTTCCGCCAATGATCGTAGTCGCGAGTACTGCTTGGCGAGCTTTAATATGATCAGATTTATAAGTAAGCATCTCTTGCAAAATATTAGCAACACCAAATCCCTCAAGGGCCCAAACCTCCATCTCACCTACACGTTGTCCTCCTTGCTTGGCCCTTCCTCTAAGGGGTTGCTGCGTAACAAGTGCATAATGCCCACTGGAACGTCCATGTATTTTATCATCAACTTGATGAATTAATTTCAAGATATAAGGCTTTCCTATTATAACAGGCTGTTCAAAAGGATTCCCTGTTCTTCCATCAAATATTCTGCTTTTGCCCGGATACTCGGGTTCAAATATCCACGGATTCGATGTTTGTTTACTGGCTTCATATAATTCAGAAAATACTAGTTTTCTAGAAGCCTCTTGCTCATATCTCTCATCAAAAGGTGCTATTCGATAATGTCTATCTAGCATATCCCCCGCTAATCCGAGTGAGCATTCAAATATCTGTCCTACATTCATTCGTGACGGCACCCCTAATGGATTGAAGACCATATCAACAGATCTTCCATCTTGCAAATAAGGCATATCCTGTCTAGACAAGATTTTTGAAATGATACCCTTATTTCCATGTCTCCCGGCCACTTTATCACCTACTTTAATTTCACGTTTTTGTAAAATATATATACGAATAGTTTCCGGATTATAATTAGAACCCCTCTTTTTTTGGATCCATCTCACATCAATAACTCGACCCCTACCGCCTATAGGTAGTTTTAGACAAGTTTCCTTTGAGGAGGATACCTGAATTCCAAGTATAGCTCGTAATAATCTATCTTCCGGGGCATACGATGATTCTTGCACCATTTGAGGCGTTAGTTTACCCACTAAAATATCTCCTGTCTCTACCCAAGATCCCAGTATCACAATTCCATTTTTGTCTAAATTTCGAAGTAAGTGGGCTTCTAGGTGCGGAATTTCCTTAGTGATTTTTTCAGGACCATG